TAAATGCCTCTTTTTCTCCTGAAGTTGTCGGAATTATTCGTAATAAGATATTGGCTACAATTGAAAAGGTCTTATCAATAAAATTTCCAGTTATCCGGGATCTAGGCATAGGTAGCACTCAATCCATTTTATAATTTCTTTTTATTACCTCTCGTGAGAAAACGACCCCACAAAAAAGGAATTGTACAGTACAAAATAACATAAAAAGAGACTTGACTCAGAAAAAAAAAAAAAAAATAGAAACTAACTATAAAAATAGAAAACTTTGAATTTTAATCAAATAAAAGTCGCTGGGGAATAAAGAGAATTTATTTTTGAAAAATTCTTTGTTAAATTTGTTAAAAACAATAAAGATATATTCGTAGACAGCGCGCGCATCCCTTTCTGATAACTAGACCGGCTTAAATCAATGGATAGGGAGGACTCGAACGGGTGGTTTCTCTTTTTTTTTTTCGTTTTTTTAGTTATAGTTAAAATTAGATTGTACATACCGCACCTATCCAATAATGTAATATGAATGACTCGCGATTTACTCGGTTTCTGGTCCAGAATCGTTATGTAGGAAAGATGGCCGAGTGGTTCAAGGCGTAGCATTGGAACTGCTATGTAGGCTTTTTTTGTTTACCGAGGGTTCGAATCCCTCTCTTTCCGTACCTTCATCTAATTTATCAATGTTACTGACTGAAATATATCAAATCACATAAGAATGGATACCTTTATTCCCACCTTTCCTATAAATAAAGTCTGTATTCCTCATTTCTGCGGTACAAAAAAGACTGTAAAGAGTGGTCAAAGGATAAAAATATCTCTACCCCTACCCTAATATGATATAGGATATATGAATGGGAGAAAAGCCCCCCCCCCACGCTTATATTTACTTAGGAACCAGGGGGCAAAATTGTCCGAACCTTTATTTTCTTATTTTCTTATTTTAGATTATTTATTATTTTAGTTAGGTTTAAGTCTGACGAGAATAATATTCTACGACTAATAATTCATTTATTTTCAAGCCAATCCATTTACTATCTATTATTTGATTGACCAATCCTTTGTGTTGGAATGGTTGAAAAGTCAAATGTTTTGGCAATTCCTCCTGGGCGGATGAATCAAGATGGTTTTGAATCATAGCTCTAGATTTTTGTTCATCCTTCACTGTAATAATATCTCGAGGTTTGCAGCGATAACTTGGTATATCTACTATACGACCATTAACTAAAATATGTCTATGGTTAACTAATTGGCGGGCTCGAGGAATAGTTGACGCCATACCTAATCGAAAAAGGATGTTATCCAAACGCATTTCGATTAATTGTAGTAAAACCTGACCCGTTGACCCTTTTGCTTTTGCGGCGATACAAACGTATTTAAGTAATTGTCGTTCTGTAAGACCATAATGAAAACGCAATTTTTGTTTTTCTTCTAAACGAATACGATATTGAGATTTTTTACCGGAACGCGATTGATTTCTAAGATCGCTTACGGCTCTAGGCCTTTTACGAGTTAGTCCCGGCAAAGCCCCCAGACGGCGTATTTTTTTGAAACGAGGCCCTCGGTAACGTGACATAAAAACTCCTTATTTCGCTTATTTTATTGAAATTTCATATTAAAACTGAACTAAAGGATAAATATGATAAATGGGGGGCATGAAATATTATACTACAAAGACTAATGAGATGGATTCTCTCCCAGACGTTATTGTATATACAATAATAATGTTTTTCTGGAGAGCTTTAACTTTTCTATTCATAATGGAAAATTTCTCCCACATAATAATATAATCGGTGATTCTTAGAAAAAAGGGGAAGAAGCTTTTTCAATATTCTTTGATGTCAAAAAAACATTATCAATCAAGTAAAAAAATCAAACAAATAATGAAAAGCCGGCTATCGGAGTCGAACCGATGACCATCGCATTACAAATGCGATGCTCTAACCTCTGAGCTAAGCGGGCCTACATAAGAATAACAACCGAAATTGTACATCGAAATTGTACATGCACGGGAATTTAGTAAACTACTCGAATCGTAGTTAGTTTTTTTTTTTATTCTTAGTTATTCAAAATTAATATACATAATTAATATAGAATAGCAAAACAAAAAAGAAAAGAATCGACCGTTCGAGTATCTCAAATTGCATGAGAAAAATGAGAGGGGAAGAGGCATATATAATAAATGTGGTATATATCTATATTGAATTGCGGATACAGAAATGCTAGAATCATTTCGGATTAGACCAAATAGGAGTCTCCGATCGAGATGAAAGAAGATAGACAAGAAATCAAATACAAATAGAAAGACTTTTATAGGAATTCTTTTTTTTTTAATTTAATAACTTCTACAGTTCCGATAGATTATAAATGAAAGAAAAAATAGCAGCATAATAAGATCGATCTTAATATAAAAAAGGGGGGATATGGCGAAATTGGTAGACGCTACGGACTTAATTGGATTGAGCCTTAGTATGGAAACTTACTAAGTGATAACTTTCAAATTCAGAGAAACCCTGGAATTTAAAATGGGCAATCCTGAGCCAAATCCTGTTTTCCAAAAACAAAACAAGGTTCATACATATACATAAAGACGGAATAAAAAAAAGGATAGGTGCAGAGACTCAATGGAAGCTGTTCTAACAAATGGAGTTGACTACTTTGCTGTGCATTAGTAAAATCTTTTCGTCTAAACTTTTGAAAGGCTAACTTTATATACATATGTATGTGTACTAAAATACTATCTCAAATAATTAATCGCAAATAATTAATGATGGCCTGAATCTGTATTTTTTTTTTAGTATTATTTATATCTAATATTATTTATATCAAAATTGCAATAAAAAAAAAAAAAAAGAATTTTGTTTTGAACCGATTTCAAGTTGAAGAAAGAATCGAATATTAATTGATTAAATTATTCACTCCATAGTCTGATAAATAACTGATTAATCGGACGAGAATAAAGATAGAGTCCGATTATACATGTCAATATCGACAACAAGGAAATTTATAGTAAGAGGAAAATCCGTCGACTTTAAAAATCGTGAGGGTTCAAGTCCCTCTATCCCCAAAAAAAAAGGCCTGCTCGACTCCCTAATTATTTATCCTATTCTTTCTTTTCGTTAACGGTCAAAACAAAATGCATTAAAAATGCATTATCTTTTTCATTCATTTGATTCCTTGATCCAAGTTTCATTTTTTCTTTTCACAAGCCTTGTGGTAGATATGATACACATAGAAACGAACGGCTTTGAGCAAAACAAGAAATCCCCTTGAAAATTGGAATGATTAACAATCTAAAGCATTACTCGTTATTTTCAAGACCGAAAACAAAAAGTCCGGGTCCTGGCTAAGAATTTAGAATACTTTTTCTTCTTTTTTCATTTCTTCTTTTTTAATTGACATAGGCCCAAGTCATTTAGTAAAATGAGAAAGATAATGCATCAGAAATGGTCGGGATAGCTCAGCTGGTAGAGCAGAGGACTGAAAATCCTCGTGTCACCAGTTCAAATCTGGTTCCTGGCACATGATTCATTTGTACATTAATATCTATTCTACAAAAGAAATCAATTTCTTTTGTAGAATAGATTCAATTTAATTAGTAGAAATAAACATACATATTCATTAATAGTATATATCTAGATACATATTTATATCTAGACGTCTGAAGAGATAGCCTTTTTGTAGATTAAATGGGTTACGAGTAGATATTATAAAGTATAGTATCGAAAAGAAAAAAATTCGATTTCGATTATGTTTCTTCTTCTTTTTTTATTTGTTTACTTTTATTTGTTTACAATGTGTCTTGTCTTCTCTCGGTTAAAAAAAAAAGAATGTTAATACTTCATATCATATAGATTTGAATGGAGTTGGTTAAAAGACTTCAAATAAAAGTCTAGGTTAGAGGAGTTGAAGGGTGCGATTATCCAAGATTCATCTCAGATACAATAAAATCCTCTTTCATTTCTTTGTATTTTCTTTCATATGCTATTTATTTTATTCATTTACTCCTATGTGACATTAGATATAGATATATAAAGATAGAATTTAAGGGGTATGCGCGGTACAAAGTTCATGATGCAGAACTCGTTTAATTCATCCTATTTGTTCCGCTTGTCTGAAATAAATATCGTCAAAATTTTAGAATCTAATGAATTCCTAATTGTATTGTCTTTTTTTTTTTTTTATTTAGTCTAGCCATATCTAGAATAATATGAATGAAACTTCAATGACTCGGTTAATCTATAATTTATCAGAGAACGCACAAATATTCCTTGAATATCGGACGTTGTAGAGCTGAAGATTCCTTTCTTATTTTATTATTCAATGAGCATCTTGTATTTCATAAAAATTGGGGGCAATATAATCCTTACGTAGGGGCCACCCTATCCAACTTTCTGGCATTAAGATACGTTTCAGACGTGGATGATTATCATAAGAAATTCCCAACATATCATAAGATTCCCTTTCTTGAAAATCCGTGCTTTTCCAAACCCAGAAAACAGACGGAATTCTAGGATTCTCCCTTGGGGCAAATACCTTTATACATACTTCTTCTGGTTGATCTATACCATACTCTATTCTCGTAAGATGATATACACTAGCTAACAGTCCGCCCGGTGCTACATCGTAGGCGCATTGAGAACGCAGATAATTGTAACCATATACATATAAAATGACAGCAATGGAATGCCAATCCTCGGGCTTTATTTGTAAAGTCTCGATTCCTTGGTAATCAAAGCCCAAAGATCTATGAACTAGCCCATGTTTGACCAGCCAAGTAGACAAACGACCCTGCATTTTTTTTATCTCTCCCGCATTTTAATTTGTATAATTATTACGATGAAATCTATGAACATTACGATGAAATCTATGAAGATTGACTTGTCCTTCATTTTTTTGTACGTAAGAATCCTTACGTTAATTTACAATTTCGGGGGACGATACTGACTTTTTGTATTTGAAAAATGTCTCAGTAGGGGTCTTTGAGGCAGAAGCATACGTCGGTTGATAGA